TACTTGGACTAAAAAACAAGTAAGTGTAATTCCCCCTAAACAATAAAATATATTGACATGAGGAGGAACATATTTACTAGTTATATCATCGGCAATCGCCTGAATCTCAAGACGTTCTTCGAACCAATCATAGACTTTATTGAGATAGGTAAACCAAGGGACCCCCCTGAGAACCGTATATGAGAATTTCATCTCGTACAGCTCAAACAAAAATACTCAAATACAGGTTATTTGGAAAACAGATATGTGTAATAGAAAGTTTTAAACTTCTTAACTTAATCCTATGATTCCAATCTTTTTTGAAGATAAGAAAAAAAATAGAAATCCAAAAGCTATTCTTTGTGTTTATAATGCCAAAATTTCAAGTGGGCTCACTCGTCTTTTCTCTTGATCCTTACCGGCCTCTTGAATATTCTACTATATTACTTCATTTTTTGTTTTTTATTTGTGTATGTAATACGATTTTTTTTTATTTACTGTAGTTTTTTTTTTTTTATTGATAGGAATTTTCTTGTTAAGACCCTTTAGAATCAATTTAAAAACCTCAGATTCATACCAGAACCACGATGATTTCCAAAGAAAACCTTTAATCGAAGTCCAAAAATTCCCTGAGTAAGAACTGTTGGATCATCACTTATTCAATGAATAGATAGAATGAAAAAAAAAATACAAAGAAACTTTTGTCCTTTGATCAAAATAAAAGCGGCGGCAGTTTAAAAGAATAAAAATAGTTCCATTTATTTTTCGAAATTGATTATTCTAACTCTTTCATTTTTTCGTCCGGTTGCGAGGTCTAAATATAAATATTTAGTATGAATCATAGTTCTAATACTTTAGAATCTATTTCTTTTCTATATTCCGTGCTCCAGATACTAGAATAAATATCTGACGGGGTAAGGTCATCTCTATCAAGAGAAGATGACGTATCCATTTTATGTTCTGTACTATCAATAGGATCAATTATAACAAGTCACACACTCATATTCCGGAAATACAGAAACAAAGAAGTTTCGCGGTCGAACTACCAAATCAAAAAGGAATGGGCTAAAAATTAACGATCTAAATGCTAAACTTGACTTTCTATTGAAAAGCTAGTTAGTCGGTTCTTGTTAATCTAATTCATAGAAATTTGGTCCAGTAAAATGGACGAATTATAAATCTCTAAAATAATAGAGAGAAATACCGCAAATAGAGCCATTGCAATCGCCATCAAAGGGGTAGTTCCCCACCCCGGAGCTACTTTTCCATATTCTGAATTCAATGGTTTTAATAAATCTCCTACAACAGTTCGTATTGGACCAGATCTAGAACTACCCTCAACGGTTTGTGTAGCCATAAATCCTATTTTTTTTTTTGAGATCTGTTGACTTTGTATACCATTCTGCTGTATAATAGAATCCTATAGATCCAGATCCATTGTAGTCTTGATATTATATAATCATGGAAACAGCAACCCTAATTGCCATCTCTCTATCCGGTTTAATTGTTAGTTTTACTGGGTATGCCTTATATACTGCTTTTGGGCAACCCTCTCAACAACTAAGAGATCCATTCGAAGAACACGGGGACTAGTTGAAGTAATGAGCCCCAATATTGTAATATTGGGGGCTCATTACTTCAATTGAGATAATTAAAAATCATTTCGTCTTTTTAGTCGGAACTATAGGAGGTTCTCTAAAAAAGATAGCGAAAAAAATGATTCCTAAAGTCGAGACTAAGAGGAATGTATAAACCAATGCTTCCATAGATTTGATTGATCGTGGTTTACAATTATAGCTTTCATACCTGTTTTGGGGGATTATCTCCTGGATAAAAGAAAAAGAAAGAACAAGAGTAAAACAAAATGGAATGATTGAAATCAAGATTGATATTGTTCCCTATCTCAAATTCAAATAACAACAAAAAAAGTCGAATCGAAAAGGAACAAACCTATTTCTATCAGACTACCTGTTTTTTTGTAGTTGGATCTCCAAGTTTTTGGAATGCTCCAAATTCTACTTGAGCATCCAAATCTGGATCAATACCAGCAAAAACATCTCTGAACAAGGTTCTAGCACCATGCCAAATGTGCCCGAAAAAGAAGAGCAGAGCAAACGACGCATGTCCAAAAGTAAACCAACCCCTTGGACTGCTACGAAAAACACCATCCGATTTTAAAGTAGCACGATCTAGTTCAAAAATTTCACCCAATTGAGCACGTCTAGCATATTTTTTCACAGTAGCAGGATCACTATAACTGACTCCATTGAGTTCCCCACCGTAGAATTCAACAGTCACACCGACTTGTTCGACACTATACTTCGATTCTGCCCTTCGAAAAGGAACATCCGCTCTAACAATTCCGTCTCCGTCTACCAAAACAACCGGAAATGTTTCAAAAAAAGTAGGCATACGACGTACAAAAAGTTCACGCCCCTCTTTGTCTCTAAAGATAGGATGCCCTAACCAACCAACGGCTATTCCATCTCCATTGTCCATTGAGCCCGCTCTAAACAATCCCCCTTTTGCCGGATTATTGCCGATGTAATCATAAAAAACCAATTTTTCGGGAATTTTAGACCAAGCTTCTGATAAACTTTGATTTTCGGCTAGCCCAGCACCAACTCTTCGATATATTTCTTGCTGAAAGTATCCCTGATCCCATTGGTAACGAGTAGGACCAAATAATTCAATCGGTGTAGTTGCTGAACCATACCACATAGTTCCAGCAACAACAAAAGCTGCAAAAAATACAGCAGCGATACTACTAGAAAGTACGGTTTCAATATTTCCCATACGCAATCCTTTGTATAAACGTTGAGGTGGACGCACACTAAGATGGAAAAGGCCCGCTAATATGCCCAATGTCCCCGCTGCAATATGATGAGAGGCTATTCCCCCCGGAACAAAAGGATCAAAACCATCCACACCCCATGCGGGATTGACAGATTGTACCCTTCCAGTTAGTCCATAAGGATCGGATACCCATATTCCAGGACCAAACAATCCTGTTACATGAAATGCTCCAAAACCAAAACACCCCACCCCTGCTAGAAATAAATGAATGCCAAATATTTTTGGCAAATCCAAAGAAGGTTTTCCAGTACGTTCATCACAAAAGATTTCTAGATCCCAATAGACCCAATGCCAAATAGCCGCCAAAAAGCACAAGCCCGAAAACACAATATGGGCCGCGGCCACACCTTCGTAACTCCAAATACCCGGATTCGTTATAGTCCCTCCTGTGATATTCCAACCACCCCACGAATTGGTTATTCCTAAACGAGTCATGAAGGGTATAACGAACATACCCTGTCTCCACATTGGGTCAAGAACGGGGTCAGAGGGATCAAAAACTGCTAATTCATATAGAGCCATCGAACCGGCCCAACCAGCAACCAGAGCTGTATGCATTATATGGACAGAAAGTAAACGTCCGGGATCATTTAATACAACGGTATGAACACGATACCAAGGCAAACCCATGAAAATACCTCTTCTATCAACAAAAAATGGACACTATGTAACTTTATTGCACTGTAAAAAACAATCCTATGGACCTTCCCCTTTTAGTAAATTATCTCGCATTAAAGAATGAATATTTGTTCTTGTTTTTTAGTAACAATGGGACATTCTATTCTTAGGAACAAAAAGAAGCAGATCTATTCTATATCCGATAAGTAACAATACGCAATGGTGGTGGGGGCTTACTTTTTTTTATATGAGTGTTTCTATAGAATATGTGTGTTTCTATCATGCTACGTTCTCACGCCAAAGCAAAGTAAGATAGACAACTGCATCTTCGAAGTTGCATTTGATTTTTTGATTTTTTATGCCGGTTGGAGTTCCCAAGGTCCCCTATTTAATGCCGGGAGACGATGAGGCATCTTGGATTGATTTATACCATCGACTTTACGAAGAAAGACTTTTATTTTTAGGTCAAGAAGTAAACAGTGAAATATCAAATCAATTGAGTGGTCTAATGATATATCTCAGTTTAGCGGACAAGACCAAAGATTTGTATCTGTTTATAAATTCTCCGGGCGGAGAGGTAATATCTGGAATGGCGATGTTTGATACTATGCAATTTGTAAAAGCAGAAGTACAGACAGTATGCGTAGGATTAGCCGCTTCAATGGCATCTCTTCTTTTGCTCGGAGGAGAAATTACCAAACGTCTCGCATTCCCTAACGCTTGGCGCCAACGATTCTTTTTTGTAGAAAAAAAAAAAAAGAAAAGAAGACTATGCCTACGCTAATATTAAGTAAAAAAAGCATGGCACTTCGAGTTCGATATGCAAAAATAATTTTATTTCAAAACCATTAGATTATATATCGAAAGAGGAAGTATGAAAAAGGGGTACTTACGATTTTATCGGATCTATCAGGAGCCTTTTTTAGTGTCACAATCTTTTTTTGTTTTCAGTTTTCATACCAGAAAACTTTTAACAACATTTTTTTTTACTTATTTGAAAAAAGAAAAAGAAACTTTGGGATTGCTGAATAAAAAACTAGACGAAATAAAAGAGCAACGGAATCATCATAGTCTTTTAAAAATATTCTCAAACAAAAAAGAAAGGTGGTTATTGGATTATTTACTGATCTGGGTCTGATAGACCCGGTATATTTTTTATTTCTTCCATGGAAGATCAAAATAAATTTCATATTTATAGTAGAGCCGTATGCTATATAAAAAATCAAAAAGATGCCTGCCTGTACGGCTTTAAATTGAATTTGTTTTTTCTTATTTATATCCCTTACCTTATAATCCAAGATTTGGAGAAACCCTTATTATGTTATACTCTCAGGATAATGATGCATGAACCTGTTAGTTCTTTGGATGAGGACCAAACAGGAGAATGTGTGCTGGAAGCAGATGAATTACTAAAAATGTACAAAAGTATAATAAATATTTATGTACAAAGAACAGGCAAACCTTCATGGCAGATAGTCAAAGACATGCAAAGGGATCTTTTTATGTCAGCAGAAGAAGCCCAAGACCACGGAATTGTTGATATGGTA